ATCGTTTTTAATGGATTTATTCTTTTGACTAAGTGGTTTAATAAAAGTATGGAATTTGAGGGATTTTGGTGGCTTTTAAATGTTGATGGCATTCTGGTTATGTTTTATATACAGGGAAATGCCATCGATAAAAATATGGGGGGTTTAGGGAAATAGATATAAAATAGATAATGTTGTATAAGTAATATCGTACCGTTCAACCAAAAATTAGTGTGTTTAAAATCAATTAAAATAGTAAGGTATAAATTTAAAGTAATTTTTAAAGGGTTAATAATAATTTTTTCTTTAATTATTATAAAAGTTTTATAGTATATTATATAGATATATATTAATTTGCAGAATTAAAGAAGTTTAAAGACTAAAGCTAAAATTTTTATGTTCTATATTAGTGATTATTATTAAGTAATATCATATTTTCTTAGGGTTATGTTAATACCCAATTATAGAGTATAAGATAAAGGATAATAATTATAGTTTTTATAGTTAGGGTCTGTTAAAAATTAGATCTGTATACTTTTTTATTCCATAAAGAAAACTTGATTCTAGTTTAATAATTTAAATGTTAATAAATTATATCATACAAAATATATAAGTAATTAGAAATTTATAATAAGTAGTGTTAAATTTTAGTAACTTATATAATATAGATTTAGTTATATAAAATATTCTAGAATAATTTTGTGCCAGCATTTGCGGTTATACTAAATAGGTGATTTAAATAATTTGGTTAAATGTATTTAATTAAATTAATAAAATTTATTTTATCAAAATAAAAGTGAAATTTATATTTTAAAATTATAAAATATAATTATACAAAAATTTAAGTTTAAACTAGGATTAGATACCCTATTATAATAAATTGTAAAAATTAAACCAAGGGATTAAAAGAAATAAGGTCTTTAAACTTAAAGAATTTGGCAGTAAATTAAAATATTAGAGGAATTTGTAAAATAATAGAATTTACTCTTTTTACCTTACTAAAATTTTTATTTGTATACCGTTGATTAGAGTAAATTAATAGATTATGTTTTGCCAGTAAGTTTTAACTAAAAATTAGATTAAGGTACAGTTTATATTTTAGGAAATTATGAATTACAATTAAATTATTATATGAATAAAGAAATGTAAAATCTTTTGAAATTGAATTTAAAAGTATTTTTTAAATTAAAATGTGAGAAAGAATAATATTAATTTATGTACATATTGCCCGTCGCTCTCGTTAAAAAATGAGATAAGTCGTAACATAGTAGGGGTACCGGAAGGTGCCCCTAGAATAAAAGAAAGTAATCTTAAAGTTAAGAGTTTTATTTACAATAAAAATTTTCTGTTAAACTCAGAATTTTCTAATAGATTAAATTATTTAAATGTTTGGAGAAATTTAGTATAAAAAATATAATTTAAGTTTAGTACATAAAGGAATAAATAATATTAATAATAGTTTATAGTATTGAAAAAGAAAATGATATATAAAGTAAAGAATAAATTAAGTTTTGTACCTTTTGTATCAGGGATTTACAAATAATATAAATATTATTAAATTCTCGAATATATATTTGATTTATATTATTAATAAAAATAATTATAATGTTGCAATATTAATTTATAAAATAATATAGGAGTGAAATGCTAAAACGCAAAATAAGATATCTAGTTTTAAAAAGAAGTGTATATTTATTATACATTAAAAATTGTAAGGGTTAAGCTTTATAAATCTTTCTATAAATTGAATTAATATAGTTAATAAAGTATAGGATTGATAGTATTAATAATTTTAAGTGTGTATAAACTTTGCCAATAATAATATATTTAGAGACAAAAATAAAATTTTTAATTATTAAAATTAGTAAGAATGTATATATAAGTATAATTATTATATAAATAATAAAAAAAAAGTAAAATTAGTTTAAGGAACTCGGCAAAAATATTTCTTCGACTGTTTATCAAAAACATTTCTTTTAGAATGGTATATTAAAAGTATAACCTGCTCAATGAAAATTATTAAATAGCCGCAGTAATTTAACTGTGCAAAGGTAGCATAATAATTTGTTTTTTAATTGGAGACTGGAATGAAAGGTTGAACGAAAGAAAAACTGTCTCAAATTTAATTTTTGAAATTTATTTTTATGTTAAAAAGCATAAATTTAATTAAGGGACGAAAAGACCCTGTTAAGTTTTATAATTGTAATTATAATAATTATTTATAATAATTAATTATTTATCTGGGGCGGAGACATAACAAATAACTTATGTAAAAATAAATAATATTAAATTTATTAAATATCTTATTTGAAAAAAATAAAATAAATTACTACAGGGGTAACAGCATAATTTTTTTTAAAAGCTCAAATTATAAAAAAAGATTGTGACCTCGATGTTGGATTATCATAACCTATACAATGAAGTTGTTTATAAGGTATGCCTGTTCGGCATTTAAAATTTTACATGATCTGAGTTCAGACCGGCGTGAGCCAGGTCAGTTTTTATCTTTAATTATAAAATATTAAAATTATAAAAGTACGAAAGGACAATATAATATAAATTATTTTCTAAATTGGCAGAGTTAATGTGTAGAGTTTAGGACTCTTTTATAAATGTAAATTTATTTAGTACTAAGGTGGCAGAAGATAAGTGCTATAATTTTAAGAGTTATATATGAAATTTTATTTCTCTTAGTAATTAAAATTATAATTTTTAGGGGGTTAAGTAGGTATCTAATAATAGTTATTTTAATTTTAGTAGGAGTTGCTTATTTTACTTTATTTGAGCGAAAGTTATTAGGGTATATTAATAATCGTAAGGGCCCTAATAAATTATGAGTTAACGGATTAGGACAACCTATTGCTGACGGGATAAAATTATTATTTAAAGAGTTTATTCTTCCCTATATAACAATTAAAGTTATATTTATAATTGGTCCTGTTTTAATATTTATGTTAAGGTTTATATCTTGGTTAGTTATACCTTTATATTTTTATATATTTGATATATATTGAGGCTTACTATTAATATTGGTGTTAGTAAGGTTAAGGGTTTATAGCTTAATTTTTTCTGGATGATCAGGGGCTTCAAAATATTCAATTTATGGGGCTTATCGAGGTGTTGCTCAAACAATTTCTTACGAAGTAAGATTTATTATTAATATATTGTGTTTAATTTTTTTTGTTGGGAGGTATAACATATATAATTATAATTTATACCAAAATAATGTATGAATATTATTTTTTATGTTTCCTGTTGGCATAATTATATTAGTCTCAATATTAGCAGAAAGAAATCGTACACCATTTGATTTTACAGAAGGGGAATCTGAGTTAGTATCTGGTTTTAACATCGAGTATAGTGGATATAGTTTTGCGTTAATCTTTATTGCTGAGTATAGAAGGATTTTATTTATGAGATCTTTATTTGTTTGCCTTTTTTTAGGGAGCGTAAGGATAAGATATATATTTAAAGTTTTTTTAATTGTGTTTTTATATATTTTGGTGYGGGGTAKCYTACYACGAATACGATATGATTTTTTAATAGGGTTGGCTTGAAAATATTATTTGCCTATAACATTGAATTTCTTAATTTTTTATTTGAGGATAAAGATTTTAGTTATTACTATATCTTTAAGAAAACTAACAGTTTTTTAAAAATTGGATAATGGATTAAATCAAAGGATAAAGAAAGAATTATTTCCCCAAAACTAATAATTCTTTCATCCTTTAATTTAATAGTACTGCTAGATAGTAAGTCTTTTTATAACTAAAGTAAAATCTTTAAAATATAGTTAAGCAGCTAGTCATTTCATACATTTTGGTGYGGGGTAKCYTACYACGAATACGATATGATTTTTTAATAGGGTTGGCTTGAAAATATTATTTGCCTATAACATTGAATTTCTTAATTTTTTATTTGAGGATAAAGATTTTAGTTATTACTATATCTTTAAGAAAACTAACAGTTTTTTAAAAATTGGATAATGGATTAAATCAAAGGATAAAGAAAGAATTATTTCCCCAAAACTAATAATTCTTTCATCCTTTAATTTAATAGGGCTGCTAGACAGTAAGTCTTTTTTTTACTTTCAAAGTAAAAGCTTTAAAATATAGCTAAGCAGCCAGTTAATTTTATTTCATATAAAAGTTATTAAAGGGTAAAGTAAGAAAAATAAAAAATGAATAAAAGATGTGACTATTCCAATATTAATATAAGGAAATTGTACAGGTATTATCCCAATTCAAGTTAATAATAAAATATTTATGATAAATAATCAAATTATAAATTTATTAAGAGGATAAAATTTATTAGATTGGATAGTAATAGATGATGTTAAAGGTAGAGAAAAAAGTAAGAGAATAGATAAAATTAAAGCAATTACTCCTCCTAATTTATTAGGGATAGCACGAAGAATAGTGTAAGCAAAAAGAAAGTATCATTCTGGTTGGATATGGGGAGGAGTTGCTATAGGGTTAGCAGGAATAAAATTTTCTGGGTCATTAAATATTATAGGAGAAAGTAAAGATAAAATAATTAATAAAAAAATTATTAAAAAAAATCCAATTAAGTCTTTTGTTGTAAAAAAGGGATGGAAAGGAAGTTTATCAATATTTCTATTAACTCCGATAGGGTTTGAAGAACCAGTTTCATGAAGAAATAATAAATGGATCATAATAAATAAAATTATTATAAAAGGTAGTAGAAAATGTAAAGAAAAGAATCGATTAAGAGTTGCATTATTTACGGAGAATCCTCCTCACACTCATCTAACTGTGTAATTACCAATATAAGGGATGGAAGAAATTAAATTTGTAATAACTGAAGCTCCTCAAAATGATATTTGGCCTCATGGAAGAACATAACCAATAAAAGCTGTAGCTATTATTATAAATAAAATTATAATTCCTCTATTTCAAGTTGCTTTAAGTGAGAAAGAGTTAAAATAAATATTTCGTCTAATATGAATATATATAATTAAAAAAATTATAGAACAACCATTAGCATGCAAAGAACGAATAAATCAGCCTAAATTGGTGTCACGAGTAATATGATTAACAGAATAAAAAGCTATCCTAATATCAGGACAATAGTGTATCCTTAAAAATAAACCTGTAATAATTTGTGTTATTAAGCAAATTCTTAAAATTGAGCCAAATCTTCATATAGCATTAATATTTGAGGGGCAAGGTAGGAATAAGTTTTTATTGGTTAGCTTAGTAAGTGTGTTTTTTTTCATTTATTTTGTTCGAAGAGGTAAAGCAGATAATTTAAGTATTTTAACAATAAAAATTAGTATAATTGTTAATAAAATTGATATAAATAAAGTAGTTATAAATATTGAGGGAGAATATATAGGAGACAAAATTAAATTTATTCTTGAAAGGTTATAATTAGGTAAAGGAATTTTAATAAATTTAGAGAGAGAAAAAGATATGATAGGAGTAAAAAAAAGAAATCTATAAAAAATATATACTTGACTTTTATAAAAAGATTTATAGGAAGAGATTCTAGCAATATAAATAAAAATTACTATTATTCCACCAAGAAAAGTGAGAATTAAAGTATACCTCAGTAATGAAAAAAATGTAGAGTAATAAATGATAATTGATGCTATAATTGTTTGGGCAATAATAATTATTGTAATTATAAAGGGGTGAGTTAAAAATAGAGTAAAAGTGATTGAAATTAAAAGGAAGCAAAAAAATGTTATCATATTTATTAACAGATAATAATTTAAATAAGAATACTAATTTTGGGGATTAGAAGTAAATTAATATTTTTATCTGACACAATAAGAAAAGATCATTTTTGAATTACAAGTTCAATGTTTTTAATTAAACTATTATCGTTATGCAAAATTCAAGGATTAATTTTATTTATATTACTATATTAATATTATTTTTATTAACAGTATTAAATTTAAAGTATCATCTTTTGTCATTACTTTTATGTTTAGAGATAATAATGTTATTTATTTTTTTATCCTTAAGAATACTATTAATGAAGCCTTTAAGTGCAAGAATAATTTTGTACTATCTTACTATTGGAGTTTGTGAGGGTGGATTAGGGTTAAGGTTTTTAGTTCTTTTAATTCGTTCACATGGTGATGACTATAGGATAAATCTTGATATTATAATATAAAATTAATGATTATATTTATAGTAAATTTTAGTTTAATTATAATTCCTTTAATTAATATAAGTCTTAAATTTGAGTTATACATAATAATTTTTATATTTATTTTAGTTTTTAGTTTATTAATTTTGGCAAAATATATTTATATATTTTCAAGGGTTACAATAATAATTAATAGAGTTTTAGGGTTAGATAAATTATCTTTAATATTATTAATTTTAAGGGTTTGGGTAATTTATATAGGTGTACTAAGAACTACAAAATGAATAAAAGAAGGTAATAAAATTTTATATATTATACTAATAATTATTTTATTAATTAATTTGTTTTTAAGTTTTACAGTAAAAAGATTTTTTTTCTTTTATTTAACTTTTGAGTTTATTTTGATTCCTATATTAATTTTAATTTTAGGTTGAGGATATCAGCCAGAGCGTTTAGAGTCGAGGCTTTATCTAATATTTTATACTATTGGAGGGTCTCTACCTTTATTATTAAGATTAATATTAATTAATAAAAGTTTAATAAGAATAAGGATACCTTATACATTAATATTTTTGTTTAGTGACTATAAATTAAATTGGGTTATAATAATTTGATTTATGATTAGAATTATAGCATTTATTATTAAATTACCTATTTATTGATTTCATTTATGGCTTCCTAAAGCTCATGTTGAAGCTCCAGTTAGGGGATCAATAATTTTGGCAGGGGTAATATTAAAGCTTGGGGGCTATGGAATTTATCGGTTTTTATTTATTTTTAGGAGAATAATATTAAAAGTTGGAGTTTTCTTGTTAGTGTGGTCTATATTGGGGAGATTAATTTCAAGCTTTATTTGTCTTGATCAAATTGATATAAAAAGGTTGGTAGCTTATTCATCTGTGACTCATATATGTTTAATTTTTGGAGGGGTATTAAATTATAGGGGAGTAGGGATAAGAGGAGGTTTAATTTTAATGTTGGGACATGGTTTATGTTCTTCAGGGTTGTTTAGGATTGTAAATTTAATTTATGAGCGAAGAGAAAGGCGAAGATTATTAATTAATAGTGGACTTAAAAAGTTTAATATTTCTTTAGGAATTTGATGATTTATTTTTATTATCTGTAATTTTGGGGTGCCTCCTTCAATAAACTTAATTGGGGAATTATCAATTATAACAAGGATCCTTAATTGAAGTTTTAAAGTAATTTTTAGCTTATTAATAATTTCTTTTTTTAGATCTACTTATTCTATTCTATTATTTTTAAGTACATTTCATGGAAAAAGATTTATTTTATTTAAATTTAATAGTTTAAATTTACGAGAGTCTTTAATATTATTAATGCATTTAACTCCATTAATTTTCTTTATTTTAAAGATAGAACTATTTTTTATACTTTAATATAAATAGTTTAAATAAAATATTGATTTGTGGAGTCAAAGAATTTTTGTGTAAAATTTATATATATATTAAGGTTAAAATTAAATCTTTACCGTTTATTAAGTTTAATAATATTAAATTTTAGATTATTTTTATTTTTACTTAGTATAAATTTTATATTAAATGAAAAAATTATATTCTTGAACTATGAAATTATAAATTTTAGTAGGATTGAATGGAGATTAATATTATTTATTGACAAATATTCATTAATATTTAATAGCCTTGTACTTTATATTTCTGGTGTAATTATATTATATAGAGAGTATTATATAGATAGAGAAAAGAGTTTCTATGAATTTATTTTATTAAAATTATTATTTGTTATATCAATAATTATTTTAATTTATAGGGGTAACTTATTAATAATTTTATTGGGATGGGATGGGTTAGGCTTAATTTCTTTTCTTTTAGTAATTTTTTACCAGAATAAAAGATCTTTATCAGGGGGTTTATTGACAGTTTTAAGAAATCGGGTGGGGGATAGTTTTATAATTTTAAGATTTGGCTTAATGTATATATATTCTGATTTTATATTTTTTTCTATAAATATTTCAAGAGAAAGTTTAATAATTATGCTTATATTATTAATTATAAGGATAACAAAAAGGGCGCAATTACCTTTTTCAGCTTGGCTTCCTTCTGCTATATCAGCTCCAACACCTGTTTCAGCATTAGTCCATTCTTCAACATTAGTAACCGCAGGGGTATATTTATTAAGGCGGTTTAGTGTACTTTTAATAAGTACAAATGTAAATGAATTGCTTTTTTTTATTAGTGTAGTAACAATAACAATGTCAAGTATTTCAGCTTATTTTGAGTTTGACTATAAAAAGATTGTAGCTTTATCAACATTGAGCCAAATAAGAGTCATAATAATAAGGTTATCAGTTGGGTTATTAAGGTTAACTTATTTTCATTTATTTGTGCATGCTTTATTTAAATCAATAATATTTTTATGTGTGGGGGGTATAATTTATCAAGGTTTTGGTAATCAGGATATACGAATAAGAGGGAGGAATCAAATTTTTAATAGAATTTCAAGAAGAGTAATAGTGTTATCGTTGATAAGATTATCAGGAATAATTTTTTTGTCAGGGTACTATTCTAAAGATTTAATTTTAGAAAGATATTTTACAAGTGATATCAATATTGTAATAAGATTAATATTAATTATTAGAACTTTTTGTACTTTGATATATTCATACCGAATATGTCTATATATTTATATAAATAGGTTTAAAGGTAACAGTATTGTAAAATTTATAGAAGAGTTTCAGTTAATTCAAAGATTAATTTTTTTAAGGATTGGAGTTTTAAGTAGGGGTGTAATTATAAGTTGAATATTACTTCCTAAACCTGTAATTATTTTTTTAAGGGTTCAATTAAAATTGATAATTTTAATAATTATTCCTATTAGAATAATTTACCAATTTTTAATAATAAGTTGAAAACTTAAAAGGTATAAAATAATAAAGGGTATGAATTTCTTTAAGCAAATGTGATTTATTAGAATAATTTCAGGGCAGTACAGAGGAATTTTATTCATAAAATTATATTCCTATAATTTTAAAATTTTTGACAAAGGTATTATAGAATTACTAGTTGGGAAGGAAATTTATAAATTAAAAGATTCTTTGACAAAAAAAAGAAGATGAAGAAAATATTTTAAGTTAGAAATTTATTTTATTAATTTTTTATGTATTTTCTTAAGAGTAATTATCTTTTTATATATTTAGGTTTTTATAGCTTAAGTTTAAAGAGCATAGTTTTGAAGAAACTAAGGTAAATTAAATTTTTATAAACATTATATCTTCTTAAGATAAGGATATCTATATTGTTATTGAAATTAACATATAATGATTATATTATAAGAAGAAAAGTTTAACAAATTTAATTGCTTTAGATAAGTTAGAAGCTTATTTTTTAAAAACTTTCTTAGCTAAAGGAATAAAACCCTTATATTTTTAGTAACAATAAAATGCTTCTAAAAAGCTTTAACTAAGTTAGCTAAAAATTAATAAGGACTTAAAAGTCTATTATTGATTCGAAATCAATATTGATTAATCAATTCTTATTAGATAGATAAGGTTTTAGAAACTTTTTCTAATTGCAAATTAGAGTTCATTATCTATTTTATTCAATTTAATGCTCCGTTATATCATTCATATAAAATTCCAAGCAATAAGATAATTAAAAATAAAGTAGCAATAATAAAAAAAGAAAATATATTTGTTATAAGGGAAAAGGGTAAGGGTAATAGAAGAGCAATTTCAACATCAAAGATTATGAATAAAATTGCAATTAAAAAAAATTGAAGGGAAAAGGGGGAAAATGGAGGTCTTAAAGGAATTATACCACATTCAATAGGTGCATATTTTGCTTCTTCAGTGAAATTTTTAACTGAAATAAGTATAGATAATATTAATAAAACTAAAGGAATTATTATCATAATTAAAATTGAGTATACAATTATTTCTTTTTATTAAAAATCTATTGAATGGAAATCAATTATACTATTTGTACTAAAAAAATAAGTTTTAATATCTTCATCAGTATATAAAGGTGTACAAAAATAATCAAACAATATCAACAAAATGTCAGTATCAAATTGCTGCTTCATACCCTATGTGGTGACTAAAGGAAAAATGATTTTTATATAAACGAATTAAACAAATAAAAAGAAAAGTGGAACCAATTAAAACATGAAATCCATGAAATCCAGTTGTGACAAAAAAAGTAGCCCCATAAATTGAATCCCTGATACTAAAAGGGGCAGAAAAATATTCTCAGCCCTGAAGAAAAGAAAAATAAACTCCTAATATTACTGTTACCAATAAAGAAATAATTCTTTTAAATTTGCTATTATTTAGTAATGAATGGTGAGCTCAAGTAATTGTTACTCCTGAAGAAATTAAAATTAAAGTATTTAATAATGGGATCCTAAAAGGATTGAAAGGGTAAATGGAAATTGGTGGTCATTGGAGGCCTAATTCAATTGAAGGGGAAAGTCTTCTATGAAAGAAAGCTCAAAAGAAAGATAAAAAGAAAAAAACTTCAGAGATAATAAATAAAATTATTCCTTCTCGTAAGCCTATAACAACAATAGATGTATGATTACCTTGAAAAGTTCTTTCTCGAATTACATCTCGTCATCATTGAATTGAAGTTAAAATAATTCTTGTTAAACCAATTGTTATTAAATAAAAAGAATCAAAATTAATTAGGTCAAGAGTTCCTCTAAGAATAAATAAGAGACTTAAAGCTCTTGTAAGAGGTCATGGTCTAATGGAAATTATATGAAAGGGGTGAAAATTATTTTGCACAAATTGTTTCATTATAATAAAGTAAAGATAATGTTGAAAAAATATAAGCTTGGGTAATTGTTACTATTAATTCTAACAATATTATCAGTGATTGAATTAAAATAATAAAAATCCTAGAGTATATAAAAATTTCTGTTACTTTTGAGGATACTAAATAAATAATTAAATGACCAGCTGTAATATTTGCTATTAATCGAATACTCAGGGTTAAAGGACGAATTATATTACTAATTATTTCAATACAAAATATAAAAGGGATTAAAATAGTGGGGGTATTTGAAGGAGTATAATGAGACAAAGTTTTAAAAATATTAAATCTCCATATAAATAAATTAATAGGTAATCAAATTATTACCCTTAAAAATAATGTCACCGAGAGGTGAGATGTTGCGGAAAAAATGTAAGGGAAAAGAGAAAAAAAGTTATTTCAAAAGATAAAAATAAAAATAGTGTAGAATAAAATAATTGGGGTAACTTTAAAAGAAAGAAGTTTAAATTCTTTTAATAAAATATTTTTAATTGAATAGAATAATAAAATATTAAAATTAGTAGGCATTCAATATAAATTATAATTTATAATAATTGGAGATCCAAGAATTAGTCAACCTAATTTTATGCTAAGGATAGAGGAAGTTGGGTCAAAAATTCTAAAAATATTATTTATCACGGGTAAAAAAATAAAGAAAAGTTTTTAGGGTATTGGGGTAAAGGACTTATTTTATAAATAAAATGAATAACAATAAATAAAATTAGTATTATTAATATTGTTCAACATATAATACACAATCAATTTATAGGTATGATTTGAGGGATATAAAAGATACCTTCTAAAGGTAAATAAAGTTTGACATACTTTTATTATAAATATTAATTAATCTTTTTCATTAAGAGTATATGTACATACTATAATAAGAGTAAAAATCTTATACTATCAATTAGATGCTTAATGATCTAAATTTTAAAATTCATTTAACAAAATTACTTAAGTTAATTGATTCAATTACAATCGGTATAAACCTATGGTTAGCCCCACAAATTTCTGAGCATTGTCCAATAAAAATTCCTGGCCGTGTACAAAATAAATTACCTTGGTTTAATCGTCCGGGAATTGAGTCTATTTTTATTCCTAAAGATGGAACTGTTCAAGAATGAATAACATCTGCTGAAGTAGTTATTAAACGGATTGGGAAAGAGAAAGGGATTATTAATCGATTGTCAACATCTAAAAGACGTAAAGTTATATTTCCATCAATTATAAATGAGTCAAAACTAATTTGATGAAAATCAGAATATTCATAAGATCAATACCATTGATGGCCAATAGATTTAATTGATAAAAAGGGATTAATTGATTCTTCTATAATATATAAAATTCGTAAAGAAGGGAGAGTAATAATGAAAAGAATAATTATAGGGGCAGCTGTTCATATTAATTCAATTTCTTGATTTTCATATATAAATTTATTTCTTAGACTATTTATTATTGATAAACATATTATATACACAATAAATATGGTAACTCCTGTAAGGATTATTAAAGCATGGTCATGAAAAAAGACTAGCTGTTCTATGATTGGTCTTGCACTATCTTGTAGTGAGATATGGTTTCATGTTGGCATAAATTATTTTGTTATCAAAATTAATTGATTATAAGTATGATCTTTTGGTGGAAAACTTATTGATCATTCAATACTATTAAAATTTGAATTAAAAAAAATAACTCGTTTAGAGATTAGTGCTTCTCAAATAATAAATAATAAAAATAATACTGCAAATAAAGAAATTAAAGAACCATAAGAAGATACTAAGTTTCAAGTGATATAAGTATCTGGGTAGTCTGAGTATCGTCGAGGTATCCCTCTTAAGCCTAAAAAATGTTGGGGAAAAAAAGTTATATTAACCCCAATAAATATTATAAAAAATTGACTTTTCAGTCAGCGGGGATTAAGAAAAACTCCTGAAAATAAATAAAATCATGTTCTAAAACCTGCTAGGATAGCAAAAATTGCTCCTATAGATAAAACATAATGAAAATGTGCTACAACATAATAAGTATCATGCAAATTGATATCAATTGAGGAATTAGCAAGAATTACTCCTGTTAAGCCTCCAATAGTAAATAGAAATACAAATCCTATCGCCCATAAAAGTTGTGGGGTGTAGAAAATTTGGGAGCCATGAATAGTTGCTATTCATCTAAAAATTTTAATTCCTGTAGGGATAGCAATGATTATAGTTGCTGCAGTAAAATAAGCTCGAGTGTCTACATCTATCCCTACAGTAAATATATGGTGAGCCCATACGATAAATCCTAAAAATCCAATAGTAACTATAGCATAAATTATTCCAAGATTACCAAAAATCTCTTTTTTACCTCTTTGAGTTAAAATAATGTGAGAAATTATACCAAATCCAGGTAAAATTAAAATATAGACTTCAGGATGTCCAAAAAATCAAAATAAATGTTGATAAAGAATAGGGTCTCCTCCTCCTGCAGGGTCAAAAAAAGTTGTATTAAAATTTCGATCAGTTAAAAGTATAGTAATAGCGCCCGCTAAAACAGGTAAAGAAAGTAATAAAAGAATTGCAGTAATTAGAATTCTCCAAACAAAAAGAGGAGTTAAAGAATACCTTAACCCAGGAGTTCGCATATTAATAATTGTTGTAATAAAATTAATGGCCCCTAAAATAGATGAAATACCAGCTATATGTAAAGAAAAAATTACTATATCAACTGAAGGCCCAGAGTGAGAGATATTAAGGGATAACGGAGGGTATACTGTTCATCCTGTTCCTGCTCCAATTTCAATAATTGAAGAAAATAAAAGTAGAGAAATTGAAGGGGGTAGTAGTCAAAATCTTATATTATTTAAACGAGGGAAAGCTATATCTGGTGCTCCAATTATTAAAGGGACAAGTCAATTACCAAATCTTCCAATTATTAAAGGTATAACAGTAAAGAAAATTATAATAAATGCATGGGATGTAACAATAACATTATAGATTTGGTCATTACCAATTAAAGTTCCAGGGGTCCTTAATTCTCTACGAATTAAAATCCTTAATGCTGTTCCAATTAAACCAGATCAAACTCCAAAAATTAAATATAAAGTTCCAATATCTTTGTGGTTAGTTGAAAAAATTCATCGCGGTAATATGGCTGAAATAGTGATGAATTGTAAATTCATTTATAAAATTTATAATAATTTTTATTATCATTTTATCTAAAAATATTAAAAGGATAAATAAGACTTAAAATTTTCTTTTTTATTTTAAACTTTGAAGGTTTATAGTTTTTTTAACTTAAAATCTTAACTAATAAATATTCTTAAAAAGATAGGTATTAAAAAGTTAATAATAAAGAGGCTATTATAAGGATACAATAAATTTTTAGCTCATTTATTAATAGGGGCTGAATAAAAGATAGAAGAAAATATCAGGCGAGAATAGAATAGTAAATTAGCAATTGATGAGACTAGTAATACAAAAGAAAGGAATCAATAATGATATCTAGTTAAATAAAATAAAGTTATTCATTTTAAAATAAAACCTGAAAAGGGGGGAAATCCAGCTAAAATTATTAAAGTAAAATTAAAATAAATATTTTTTACTGCATAAACTTGATTAAGGTAATTTAAGTTATAAAAATCTAAGAATTTAATAATAGAATATATTAAAGTTGTATAAAAAAGAAAGAAAATGAAAAAGAAAGAAATATTAAAAATTATACTTAATATCAGTCATCTTATTTGAATAGAAGAAGAAAAAATAATAATCTTTTTAATTTTAGTTTGTGAAAAAACTATTAATACTGTAATTAAACAATTTATAGTAACAAAAAAAGAAAAATAAAATAAATTATTTTTATCCAAAATTAAAGAGATAAAATATAAAGGGATAATTTTTTGTAGGGTTAAAATAAAAAAAATAATGGTATAGCTAACTTCTGATAAAATATTAATGTACCAAAGAATAAAAGGAAAAAATCCTAATTTTATTAGTAGACTTAATATAAGAATTATTGTGTAAATATTGATTGAGGAAAAAAGTATCAATTGAAAATAATTAAAAGAAATAGAAAAAATAATTAATAAAGAAGAGAAAGATTGGACCAAAAAGAATTTAAATACAGCTTCCCTAGATTTTTGATTTATCTTAATTGTTATTAAAGGAAAAAATATTAACCTATTAATTTCTATGAGTAGCCATAACGAAAACCAAGAAGTTGAGGATAAAGCCCAAATTATAGAGGTAAAAATTAAATTGAAATTTATAATGTAGTAAAATTTAATCAGAAAGAAGAGTTACTCTATGGTTGAGGTATGAACCCAAAAGCTTAAAATATTAGCTTACCTTTCTAATTATAAGGGTATTGTTAACAAATACATGATTTATTACATCAAAATAATCCTTTTATCAGGCATCTTATCTTTAAGTATAATAAATTTATCCCTTATATAAAATAATAATAAGTTATTTTATTTTAATCTAAAATTAAGTATGCCTAGGCATTATTATATAAAAATTATAAATCTATTAATTAAAAAAGTAGCATAAATATCATATTAGAAAAATTAATCATTGTATAAAAAATTATAAAACTATAAAGGTGGCAGAAATATCAATGCTAGGAAAATTAATCATTATTTAAAAAATGATTTAATATATTCAATACATTTTACAATTATTACCTTAAAATATTGAATATATTCTACTAATAATTTAAGATATTGGAAACACTCAGCACTCTTTATCCCAAGATACTTGATACATTCAAGGATTTTTAATCTAAAGTATTGGATAAACTCTATATTTTTTAAGATAAAATATTGAATGTATTCTATACTTTTTACCTGAATATATTCTATATTTTCTATTAATGGTTTAAAAAAATTGACCAAAATCTTAAATAATTTGGAATTTTCTACATTTCATGCTTGAAGAGATCGTATAATTTCTATAAAAGATTTAAAAAATTGAGCATCTTCTATACTCCATTTAAGCCCTAATCTTATACATATAAAAAATAGAATTAAAAAACTTAGAGTTCATATAGTATGTGCAATTTCTTTTCACACCTTTTTTCTAGTAAGAAAAGATAATAAAAATGATAATGTTTTTCGAATAATCAAGATAGAGATAGATAATATTTTTAGGATAATACGGATAAAGATTGAATAAATAGTATTAATAATTCGAAGTATCATAATAATGAGGCTAATTAGTATTTTCATATTTTTTTTCTAGTTACACATATAAGAGACAAATTAAAATAGGAAAAGAATAAGTTAAATAATAAATATAAAAATAAAAGTTTTTTAAAAAGTAAATAATGAATTGGGTTAAAGCGTAAAGCTCAAATTATAGAGGTAAAAATTAAATTGAAATTTATAGGATTGTAAAATTTAATCAAAAAGAAGAGTTACTCTATAGTTGAGGTAAAAACCCAAAAGCTTAAAATATTAGCTTATCTTTCTAATGATAAGGGTATTATAAAATACATGATTTATTACATCAAAATAATCCTTTTCTCAGGCACCTTATCTTTAAGTATAATAAATTTATCCCTTATATAAAATAATAATGAGTTATTCCATTTTAATTCAAAATTAAATATGCCTAAACATTATTATATAAGATATTATTATAAGTTAATAAAAGGGTATAAACTTAAAAAATTAGTTATTATTTAAAAAAATGATTTAATATATTCTACAAATTCTATAATCTTAATTTATAATATTTTATTGTATAGATTTATCTTTAAAAGAATTGAGTATCCTATATACTCTCTGTAAATATAAAAAATAGGGGCCATAAAATAAATACAATTTTTATTCCCATCTTTTTTCTAAGAGGTAAAAATGATTGAGTAAATAGTCTTGATAATTTGAAGGGTTGAGATGATTGAGGTAATTAGTATACTTATAACTTTTTTCAATATAGACGGATAAACCAAATAATATTTTATATTATTTATTCTTGCTAGAGATTATGTAGTTAAGGGAGCACAATTATATCTTTAGCTAAAATAACAATATAATAATAAAAGTTTTTTAGAAATTGAATAATGGATTTAATTAAAGGATAAAGAAAGAATTATTTCCCAAAAACTAATAATTCTTTCATCCTTTAATTTAAAGTAATTTAAAATATTTTATAAGTTTAAAAATAATCTAAAAGTTAAGACAATAAATACTGTATTTTTTCTGAAAGAACCTATTTAACGATAAATAATACTTTTTAAATAGTTTAGGCACAGGTTGAATAAATAGCTTTAGTAATTTTAAGGGTTAGATGATGAGGTTAATTAATCTTTTGATATTTATTCTTGCTAGAGATTATGTAGTTAAGGGAGCACAATTATATCTTTAGCTAAAATAACAATATAATAATAAAAGTTTTTTAGAAATTGAATAATGGATTTAATTAAAGGATAAAGAAAGAATTATTTCCCAAAAACTAATAATTCTTTCATCCTTTAATTTAATAGTATAGATCTTAAATTTTTATTAAGCATTATACAATAGGTTAAAAATTTAAAAATTGGGGGTAAATATCTATGAAGGGGTAATTTAGAGTATTTTGTTAGTCTTCTTTTAAAAAGTATATGATTAGAGAGGTATAATAGTATAATAATTATGGAAATTTGTCGAATTTGAGGGATTTTTTGTCAAATGTGATGGATTTATTCTTTTGACTAAGTGGTTTAATAAAAGTATGGAATTTGAGGGATTTTGGTGGCTTTTAAATGTTGATGGCATTCTGGTTATGTTTTATATACAGGGAAATGCCATCGATAAAAATATGGGGTGTTTTTCATCGTTTTTAATGGATTTATTCTTTTGACTAAGTGGTTTAATAAAAGTATGGAATTTGAGGGATTTTGGTGGCTTTTAAATGTTGATGGCATTCTGGTTATGTTTTATATACAGGGAAATGCCATCGATAAAAATATGGGGTGTTTTTC